GGGTGGGGAAAAAGGTTGGTTGATGCGTCGTACGAACAAAAGTTTGTTTAGGTTGGGTTGGTTGATGCGTTGTACGAACAAAAGTTTGTTTGAGTAGGTTGGTTGATGCGTTGTACGAACAAAAGTTTGTTTAGGTTGAGTTGGGGGAAGAGAAGGTGAATAATGGGGCAATGAATACATGATTGATGGGGTTTTGGGAGATTGGAGTCATGTATGAAATATGTTTTATTTATTAATGGAACTCAAGAGGAATTTATAAAGTGTAGATCATGTATGAAATTCATGTATGAAATATGTTTTATTTATTAATGGAACTCATGAGGAATTTATAAAGTGTAGATCATGTATGAAATTCATGTATGAAATATGTTTTATTTATTAATGGAACTCATGAGGAATTTATAAAGTGTAGATCATGTATGAAATTCATGTATGAAATATGTTTTATTTATTAATGGAACTCAAGAGGAATTTATAAAGTGTAGATCATGTATGAAATTCATGTATGAAATATGTTTTATTTATTAATGGAACTCATGAGGAATTTATAAAGTGTAGATCATGTATGAAATTCATGTATGAAATATGTTTTATTTATTAATGGAACTCAAGAGGAATTTATAAAGTGTAGATCATGTATGAAATTCATGTATGAAATATGTTTTATTTATTAATGGAACTCATGAGGAATTTATAAAGTGTAGATCATGTATGAAATATGTTTTATTTATTAATGGAATTTCAGTGATAAGAATATACGATATATAAGACAACAAAACACGACAAGCGAACGCCTACGGACGTTTAGCTGAAAATTAGCCGTGTTGTTTAAAAAGTCAGAGGAAAATAATGGAATGGATTGATGAAAATTTATGCCCAGCGAGCATTAACTGAATTGTACCATTTAGTGAGCTTGTGGACCCTCCATAACCAAGTGTATTAGGAGGTGCATCGCGTGGGGGAGGCTCTGTATGTCCTTAGACCATTACATTCAGCCCAGTTATGGAAGACAAAGTGCATCAGTGTAAAGGTGATACCAGTTATCCATAAGCCGTAACGCCAGCAGGACTTGAGATCGAGATTAGGTGATAACGCATAATTTAGGTGCAGGATATAAACCAATTCACCCGTTGCACTTGAGGGGCGACCTGAAGGCGTGAGAGAGAAAAGAGAACCAAAGGCGCCAAGGTCGGGGAATGCCGCGATCACGGACTAAAATGGTGAGGTATGACCCCGACCAGATGTATCTGTGAAGAGCGAGTTTAAGGGACTTGACAAGTTATGGCCCTGAAATAGGAACCAGAGGCGCAAAAGAGCAAGTCGTGCTAGGGTGTAGGGGGAAAGAATGGGCCTGAAGCTAGTCATGATGGATCCCATGTGCGTCGAGTTGCTGATTTCACGTGAGGTGTGAGATTAATAAATAACCTGGTCCCTGCTTTATGCACGGCTAGAGATGTCGCAATTTATGGACGGTACCAATCATAGTGTGTATTAGAGCACTTCCGTATTGACTAGGAGTTATGTATAAACTGGCTATATATGGGTTGGGTCCGAGGACAGATTGTGAAATGTCTTATTGTCATTGCAGGTTTTGGTACTCTGGAAGCATGGCCGTGGTAGAGGGTGTATTGTCCGATTACATGGATGTGCTTAGTACATGCATGGTTATGGGACCGTTTGAGCGGTATGGTGATAAATATCTTGGATGTGAGTTATATGCCCGAGTACATATTTTATGCCTATGATGCATGAATTATATTAATGGATTTTAGACTATATGAGGACTATTAATATGGATAAATAGATGAATGCACGGCAGTACATAGGGCATAGTGCAGGGGGGGGTAGGGGGGGGGTCCTGCACTATGCCCTATGTTTTCTAGTTTCTGTAGTTGAAGTTTACAACGGCGGTTTTTCAGGCCGTAGTTCTTGGAGAAAAGCCAAGCGGAAATTGCTATGACTTATTTTGTGCTTTTTTTAGGGTTGGGTTTTGTTTTGGGGGGGTTGGGGGTGGCGTCTAATCCTTCTCCTTATTATGGGGTTGTTGGGTTAGTGGTGGCGTCTGTCACTGGTTGTGGGTGGTTGTTGAGTTTGGGGGCATCATTTGTGTCGCTGGTTTTGTTTATGGTGTATTTAGGGGGGATGTTAGTGGTGTTTGTGTATTCAGTGTCTCTTGCGGCGGATCCTTTTCCTGAGGCTTGAGGGGATTGGCGTGTAATGGGTTATGGCTTAGGATTTATTCTGGTGCTTATTGTTGGGGCTGTTGTTGGAGGTTTTGTTGAGGGGTGAAAGTTGGGGTTGGTGACTGTTGATAGTGGGGGGTTGCTTTCTGTTCGGTTGGATTTTAGTGGGGTGGCCATGTTTTATTCTTGGGGGGTTGGGATGTTTTTGGTAGCGGGGTGAGGGTTGTTGTTGACGTTGTTTGTGGTGTTGGAGGTGGTTCGTGGGCTGTCTCGGGGTGCGATTCGGGCGGTATAGGGGTCAGAAGATAGTTTAATATAGAATGCCAGCTTTGGGAGTTGGAGGTGGGGGTTTAATTCCCTCTTTTCTGACATGTAAACTCTAAGAAGGGGTGTAGTCTTCATTCTTCGGCTTACAAGACCGATGTTTTTATAAACTATTAGAGTTAGTAGTTAAGTAGCTTGTTTTCTAGGGCTCCGATAGTGGGGAAGAGGATGAGGAGGATGCTGAAGTAGGTGAGGGAGGCTAGTTGTCCGATAATGATGAAGGGGTGTTCTACGGGTTGGCTTCCTACTCATGTTAGGATGAGGAGGTTGGTGACTAGGATTCAGAACAGTAGTTGGGAGAAGGGGCGGAAGGTTATTGTGCGTTGTTTTGATTTGTGGAGTAGGGGGCTTAGAAATAAAATTAGTACGGAAGCAGCTAGAGCTAATACTCCTCCTAGTTTGTTTGGGATGGAGCGAAGAATAGCATATGCGAATAGGAAGTATCACTCTGGTTTAATGTGGGGAGGAGTGACTAGTGGGTTTGCAGGTGTAAAGTTTTCGGGGTCTCCTAGAAGGTTGGGGGAGAATATGGCTAGGGTTATTAGTGGGAGGAGTATTAGTATGAAACCGAGGATGTCTTTTAGTGAAAAGTAGGGGTGGAATGGGATTTTATCGCAGTTAGAGGAGATGCCTAGTGGGTTATTTGAGCCTGACTCATGTAAAAATGTGAGGTGGATAATGGTGAGGCCTGCAATGATAAAGGGAAGGAGGAAGTGCAGGGTGAAGAATCGTGTTAGTGTGGGGTTATCTACTGAAAATCCTCCTCAGGCCCATTCGACAAGGGTTTGACCGATGTAGGGTACGGCAGAGAATAAATTGGTAATAACTGTAGCACCTCAAAATGATATTTGGCCTCATGGTAGAACATATCCTACAAAGGCAGTTGCTATTAGGGTTAGTAGGAGGATGACCCCTGTGTTTCAGGTTTCTTTGTATAGGTAGGAGCCGTAGTAAAGTCCTCGTCCGATGTGTAAGTAGATGCAGATGAAGAAAAATGAGGCTCCGTTAGCGTGGAGGTTGCGGATTAGTCAGCCGTACTGTACGTTTCGGCATGTGTGGGCAACGGATGAGAAGGCTAGGGTTGTGTCTGCAGTGTAGTGTGCGGCTAGTAGTAAGCCTGTTAGGATTTGGGTTGCTAGGCAAATGCCTAGGAGGGATCCGAAGTTTCATCAGGCTGAGATGTTTGAGGGGGTTGGCAGGTCGATTAGGGAGTTGTTGACTATTTTTAGTAGAGGGTGGTATTTTCGTAAATTAGGGGCCATTAACTTAGTCTATGGAGGGATAGAATGATGATGAGGATTGTTAGTGCAAAGGACTCCAGGTACGTTTTGATTAGGCCGGTATGTACGTTGATTGAGGTTTTGGTGGCTATGAGTTGGAGGTTAGCAAGTCCTTCAGGGCCTATTTTTTTATATCAGGATAAGTCGATTAGGTGGGAGGCAATTTTTTGTCCGGAGCTTATTAAGCTTGTTGAGCTAAGTCGGTGCGTTAGGGGGTTAAAGTATCCTAGTGATGAGGAAAAATTTAGAAGATTGTTTTGTTTTGGGGGGGTTAGTGTATGTGCTATGTTGGAGAGTTCCAGAGCTAAAGCAATGCCTAGAATGGTGACAAGGATGGCGGCGGTCTTTGTAAGTGTTGGTATGGTTATGGGAGGGTTTTTTGTGGGGAGGATGTATGATGTAATGAGCAGTCCTGCTAGGATGCTTCCTAGGGCAAGTCGGGTGATTGGGCCGGTAACTGCTTGGTTGTTTTCGTTTACTGGGGCGGCAGGGGCTATGCGGGTGAATCCTGTTTGGACTAGTAGGGTTATACGGAGACTATAAGTTGCGGTAAAGGATGTAGCTATAAGGGTTAGAAGAAGTGCCCATGTGTTTAGGTATGATGTGTTTAGGTTCTCGATGATAGGGTCTTTTGAGTAAAACCCTGCTAGGAAGGGTGTTCCTATTAGGGCTAGGTTGCCAATGGTTAGGCAGGAGGTGGTTGTTGGTAGGATTTTTTGTAGGGATCCTATTTTTCGAATGTCTTGTTCTCCATTGAGGCTGTGGATGATTGAGCCTGAGCAGAGGAAAAGCATAGCCTTGAAGAAGGCGTGTGTTGAGATATGTAAGAAGGCAAGTTGTGGGAGGTTTAGTCCAATGGTGACTATTATTAAGCCTAGTTGGCTTGATGTGGAAAAAGCAATAATCTTTTTAATGTCATTTTGTGTGAGGGCGCAGGTTGCGGCAAATAGGGTAGATAGGGCACCTAGACATAGGCATAAGGTAAGAGCGGTTTGGTTGTTGGTTAATAAGGGGTGAGTACGGATGAGTAGGAAGATCCCTGCGACTACTATTGTGCTGGAGTGAAGTAGGGCGGAGACTGGAGTTGGGCCTTCTATGGCGGCTGGTAGTCATGGGTGGAGGCCAAATTGGGCAGACTTGCCTGTGGCGGCTAGGATGAGGCCTAGTAGGGGGAGGGTTGGGGTGTGGGTGAAGGAGGTGGCTTGTTGGATTTCTCAGGAATTTATAGTTAGGGTAAGTCATGCTATGCTTAGGATGAGGCCAATGTCTCCGATTCGGTTATAGAGTACGGCTTGCAGGGCAGCTGTGTTAGCTTCTGCTCGGCCCTGTCATCAGCCGATTAGTAGGAAGGATATGATCCCTACTCCCTCTCAGCCGATGAATAGTAGGAATATGTTGTTGGCGGTAGTTAGTAGTAGTATGGCGATGAGAAATGTTAGAAGGTAGGAAAAGAATTTAGTAATATATGGTTCTGAACTTATGTATCATGTTGCGAATTGGAGGATGGACCATGTGACGAATAATGCGATGGGGAGAAATATTAGGGAATATTGGTCTATTTTGAAACTTAAGGGGATTTTGAAGTTTGTGATAAATTTTCATTCTAGGTGGGAAGTAATGCTCTCAGAGCCTGAGTACATGAAGAGCATAGCTGGTACTAGGCTGATAAGGAATGCGGTTTTGACGGTGCGTGTAATGATGGTTGGGGAGTTTTGGAAGGTTTTTGATGTGAGAGGGAGAAGGATTGGTAGGAGGATAATTACGAGTGTGAGTAGAACAGAGGTATTAAGGAGCAGGGCGGGTTCCATTACTTTTACTTGGAGTTGCACCAAGATGAATGGCTCCTAAGACCAGTGGATTGCTATTATCCTTTAAAAGTAAGGGGGCTGAGGTTTTAAACTCAGATACAGGAATTAGCAGTTCTTGTTGGTTGAACCTCCCCTCGGCAGGTAAGAAGGGTTTAACTTCTATTTTTAGGATCACAGTCTAATGTTTGGGTTAAACTATACTTGCATAAGGGGGTTCCAGAGATGAGGCTAGGTTTTAGGATGAGAAGAAGTAGAGGGATGATGTGGAGGATTATAAGGAGATGCTCTCGTGTAGTTGAATTTTGAATTGATGTAATATGGGTAGGCAGGGTTCCTCGTTGAGTCATCAGTAGTATATATAGGGTGTATGAGGCGGTTAGTAGGGTTGCGGCCCCGGTTAAGATGATTGTAGGGGTGGATCAGTTGAACAGTGTGACTATAATAGTTAATTCTGCTATCAAGTTGGTTGTTGGGGGTAGGGCCATGTTTGTGAGGTTAGCCAGGAGTCATCAGATGGCTATTAAGGGAAGAATAGGTTGAAGACCTCGTGTTAAGAGTAGGATTCGGCTGTGGGTTCGTTCATAGTTTGTGTTAGCCAGGCAGAATAGTATAGAGGATGTTAATCCGTGGGAGATTATTAGAATTATTGCGCCTGAGAATGCTCAGTGGGTTTGAATTATGCTTGCAGCGATGACTAGGCCTATGTGGCTTACGGAGGAGTAGGCAATAAGAGATTTAAGATCAGTTTGACGTAAGCAGATTGAGCTAGTTATTAGTGCCCCTCATAGGGCTAAGGTAATGAATGGGTAGTGTAAGTTGAGGGAGAGGGTGCCCATTAGGAGGGTAACTCGTATGATGCCATACCCTCCTAGTTTTAGGAGTAGGGCGGCGAGTAGTATTGAGCCTGCAATGGGGGCTTCGACGTGGGCTTTGGGTAGTCATAAGTGCAGGCCGTACAGTGGTGCTTTTACTATGAATGCTATTAGTAATGCTAGGCCTGATAGGAGGTCAGTTCAGGAATTGTTGAGTACTGGGTGAGTAAGTTTTAGGATTGTTAGATGTAATGTGCCGATTTGTATGTGTAGATAAAGGATTGTAACTAGTAGGGGAAGGGAGCTGATAAGAGTATAAAATAGTAAGTAGATGCCGGCACTTAGGCGTTCGGGTTGGTTTCCTCATCGTGTGATAAGGATTAGGGTGGGAATTAGGGTTGCTTCAAATGAGATGTAAAATAACATAAGCTCAGTGGATGAGAAGGCTAGGATAATGAATGGTTGAATTGTGATTAAGGTTAGGATGAAGATTCGTTTTCGTGCGTGGGGTTCATGTTGGAGGTGGTTTTGGCTGGCTATAATTATGAGGGGCAGTAGTCAGCAGGATAGGACTAGTAGTGGAGATGAAATTTGATCGATGCCGGTTCATGGGGTTAAATTTTTGTGAGGGTAGTAGGTTGGGGATAGTCATTGGAGGCTGAGGGTGGCAATTAGGAGGCTGTGTGCGGTGGTGTTTGTCCATAAGAATTTTTTTGGGGATAGGAGGGCGGTTGGGAGGAGTATGATTGTTGGAAGAATAATTTTTAGCATTGTAGGAGGTTGAGGTTATGTAGGTGGTCTGATCCGTGGGTGCGTGTGGAGGCTACTAGTATTGCTAGGCCTGCTCCCGCTTCGCATGCTGAAAATGCAAGTATAAGTACGGGCATGAGGGTGAATGATGTGGCTTGGTTTTCGATGGGTCAAATTGATAGGGCGATGTATATGGATAGTATTATGCTTTCTAGGCATAGTAGGGCAGAGATTAGGTGAGTTCGGTGGAAGGCTAATCCCAGGCCGCTTAGGGTGAAGGCTGAGTAGAAGCTTAGGTGGAGGAGTGACATGAAGAAAGCCATAGAGTCGAGCTATGATCTGTTGAGTCGAAATCAACTATCTTGGTTAGACTAACTTTCTGTTATTCTGCCCATTCCAAGCCGCCTTGTGCTCACTCATAGACTAGTCCTAATGTTAATAGAAGGATGAGGGTAGAAGCTCAGGTAAGGGTAGTGGTGGGGGATTGAAGTTGGCTGGCTCATGGAAGGGGGAGGAGGAGGGCAATTTCTAGGTCAAAGAGAAGGAATAGGATTGCTACTGAGGAAGAATCGGATTGAAAATGGGAGACGGGCGGATCCGAGCGGGTCAAAGCCACATTCGTATGGGGATAGTTTTTCTGAGTCCGGGTTTATTTGGGCGAGTCAGAAGTTTAATGTAGTAAGGAGGATGCATAGGATGAGGGACAGGGTTAGTATGAATGTAATTATGTTAATTACTCTTCTCTGGGGTTTCACCAGATTTTAAGGATTGGAAGTCGATTGTAATGAGTATACTAGAAGAGTAGGATCCTCATCAGTAGATGGTTATGTAGAGGAATAATCAAATGACGTCTACGAAATGTCAGTATCAGGCTGCCGCTTCGAATCCGAAGTGGTGATTAGATGTGAAGTGGAATTTAATTAGTCGTAGGAGACAGACAGATAGGAAGGAGGATCCAATAATTACGTGGAGGCCGTGGAATCCTGTAGCGACAAAAAAAGTTGAGCCATATACACCGTCGGCGATGGAGAATGATGCTTCGTAGTACTCTATGGCTTGGAGTGCAGTGAAGTAAAATCCTAATAGGATGGTTAATGAAAGTGCATGGATTGCTTGTTTTCGGTTGCTCTCTGTGATACTGTGGTGAGCTCATGTGACTGTGACGCCTGAGGCGAGTAAGATGGCTGTGTTCAGTAGGGGTACTTCTAGGGGATTGAGCGGATGGATTCCTGTTGGGGGTCATTGTCCACCTAATTCTGGGGTTGGGGCTAGGCTGGAGTGGAAGAATGCCCAGAAGAAGCCTAGGAAGAAGAATGCTTCTGATGTAATGAATAAGATTATTCCATATCGTAAGCCTTTTTGTACGGTGGGGGTGTGGTGGCCTTGGAATGTACTTTCTCGTACAATATCTCGTCATCATTGTAGTATGACTAGGAGCATAGAGAGTAGTCCTAGGGCTAGGAGGTATGAGGAGTTATAGTGGAATCATATGATCAGACCAGAGGTAGTAAGTAGGGCAGCTGCTGCTCCAAAAATGGGTCAGGGGCTTGGGTCAACTATGTGATAGGAGTGAGCTTGGTGGGCCATTAGATGTTTTCTTGTAAGTAGAGGCTTAATAGTAGGACGAAGACATAGGCTTGGATTATGGCGACTGCTACTTCTAAGAGGGTAAGGAGGAATAGGATTAATGCGGTTAGAATTGAAATTGATGGTATAATGGGTAGGAGGGCAGTGGTGGCTGTAGAGATAAGTTGGATGAGTAGGTGGCCTGCTGTGAGATTGGCTGTGAGGCGGACTCCTAAGGCTAGCGGGCGGATTAATAGGCTGGTAGTTTCGATTAAAATTAAGGCTGGGATTAGCGGTGTGGGTGTACCTTCAGGTAAAAGGTGGCCTAAAGAGATTGAGGGTTGGTTGCGTAGACCGGTGAGGAGGGTTGCAAGTCATAGTGGGAAGGCTAGGGCTATGTTCATAGAGAGTTGTGTGGTAGGGGTGAATGTATATGGTAGGAGGCCTAGCAGGTTGATTGTGAGTAGGAGGACTATTAATGAGGTTAAGAGTAGGGCTCATTTGTGGCCGCTCTTATTTAGTGGAAGTATCAGTTGTTTTGTGATTAGGTGGAATAGTCAAAGTTGTAGGGTAGATAGGCGGTTGGTAATTCATCGATTGCTTGGTGTAGGGAGTAGCAGGGCGGGAAATAGTATTGAGAGGAGAATTAGTGGGACTCCTAGTAGACATGGGCTTGTGAATTGGTCAAAAAAGCTTAAGTTCATGGTCAGGTTCAGGGTGTTGTTTTTGTAGTTAATAGGAGTTTATTAGAGGGAGGGTTGGTGGGGGTAAATGATAGAAGTTTGGGTTGGATAATTAAGGAGAAGACTAATCATGATAGTAGTAGGGTGAAAAATCATGGGCTTGGGTTTAGTTGAGGCATGTCATTAAGGAGGGGTAGACGTCCTCTTTCTCTAGCTTAAAAGGCTAGTGCTGGTGCATAGCTTCTTAATGATTAGGAGGATAGTAATGTGGATCAGGATTCAAAATGGGAAAGAGGAGTGGATTCTACTACAATTGGTATGTAGCTGTGGTTGGCCCCACAGATTTCTGAGCATTGGCCGTAAAAAATTCCTGGTCGAGTAGTGATAAAAGATGTTTGGTTTAGTCGTCCTGGGATCGCATCGGTTTTCACTCCGAGTGAGGGGATTGCTCAGGAGTGTAAGACGTCATCGGCAGTGACGATGATGCGGATTGGGGATTCTATGGGGATGACAACACGATGGTCTACTTCTAGTAATCGGAAGTGTCCCGGTGGGAGTTCTGTTGTGGGGATTATGTATGAGTCGAATGTTAAGTCTTTGAAGTCAGTGTATTCGTAGGATCAGTATCATTGGTGGCCGATGGCTTTTAGGGTTAGGTCTGGTTCATCGATTTCGTCTATTATATATAGGATTTGCAATGATGGGAGGGCGAGTAAGATAAGGACAATAGCAGGTAAGATTGTTCAGATTAATTCAACTTCTTGTGCGTCAACGGTGTTTGAGGATAGTTTTTCTATTAGTATGAGGGCTAGGAGGTATAGGACTAAGCTGCAAATTGCTAGGGCGACTATTAGGGCGTGGTCGTGGAATTCGACGAGTTCTTCTATAATGGGGGATGAGGCGTCTTGGAATCCAAATTGGGAGTGGTTAGCCATTTGAGAGGTACAGGGCTTTCACCTGTGATTTAGTCTTGACAAGGCTATGTAATGGGTTTACTAACGTCTCATAAGAAAGAAGCATAAGCGGTTTGATGCGGTTGGCTTGAAACCAGCGTATGAGGGTTCGATTCCTTCCTTTCTTGTACTTGGACAAAGGCTGGCTCTTCGAATGTGTGGTAGGGAGGCGGGCAGCCGTGGATTCATTCGATGTTGGTGGAAGTTAGTTCTGGTTGTAGGACTTTACGTTTTGATGCGAAGGCCTCTCAGATGATGAATATCAGTATGATTACAGCGGTTATTGAGATTAGTGAGCCAATGGAAGATACGGTGTTTCATAGGGTGTAGGCGTCTGGGTAGTCTGAGTATCGTCGTGGTATTCCGGCGAGACCGAGGAAGTGTTGGGGGAAGAATGTTAGGTTAACACCAGTGAATATAACTCCAAAATGGGCTTTAGCTCATGTAGGGTGTAGGGTGTATCCTGTGAGTAGGGGGAATCAGTGAGTGAATCCAGCTAGGATGGCGAAGACTGCTCCTATTGAAAGGACATAGTGGAAGTGGGCGACTACGTAGTATGTGTCGTGTAGGGCAATATCTAATGAGGAGTTTGCTAGGACGATTCCGGTTAGGCCTCCGATGGTGAAGAGGAAGATGAAGCCTAGGGCTCATAGCATTGGTGGGTCTCATTTAATGGTCCCTCCATGGAGTGTGGCTAATCAGCTAAAGACTTTGATACCTGTTGGGATGGCGATGATTATGGTGGCTGAAGTGAAGTAGGCTCGGGTGTCTACGTCTATGCCAACTGTAAATATGTGGTGGGCTCAAACAATGAAGCCTAGGAATCCAATTGATAGTATGGCTCATACTATTCCTATATAGCCAAAGGGTTCTTTTTTACCTGAGTAGTAAGCTACTACATGGGAGATGATTCCAAAGCCCGGGAGAATTAGGATATAAACTTCGGGATGTCCAAAGAACCAGAAAAGGTGTTGATATAGAATTGGGTCGCCTCCGCCGGCGGGGTCGAAGAATGTGGTGTTTAGGTTTCGGTCTGTAAGTAATATAGTGATGCCGGCGGCGAGGACTGGAAGGGATAGGAGGAGTAGGACAGCAGTAATAAGGACTGATCACACGAATAGTGGGGTTTGATATTGTGAAAGGGCTGGTGGTTTTATGTTGATGGCAGTTGTAATAAAGTTAATAGCCCCTAGGATGGAAGAAACACCTGCAAGGTGGAGGGAGAAAATTGCTAAGTCCACTGAAGCTCCGGCGTGGGCTAGGTTACCGGCTAGTGGGGGGTAGACGGTTCATCCTGTGCCGGCACCAGCTTCAACTGTGGAGGAAGCTAGGAGGAGTAGGAAGGATGGTGGTAGGAGTCAGAAGCTCATGTTGTTCATTCGCGGGAAAGCTATGTCGGGAGCGCCGATTATTAAGGGGACTAGTCAGTTTCCGAAGCCTCCGATTATGATTGGCATGACTATGAAGAAGATTATTACGAAGGCGTGGGCGGTGACGATTACGTTATAGATTTGGTCATCTCCTAGGAGGGTGCCTGGTTGTCCAAGTTCTGCGCGGATAAGGAGGCTGAGTGCGGTGCCAACTATGCCGGCTCATGCGCCGAAGATTAGGTAGAGGGTGCCAATGTCTTTGTGGTTAGTGGAGAATAATCATCGGTTGATTAGGGTCATAGGTAAGATGGCTGAGTGTTTGAAGCGTTAGGCTGTAGTCCTTTTTACAGGGGTTAAATTCCCTTTCTTATCGGCTCTGTAGTGAAAGTTTCATGTTGAGTTGCAAGCTCATTGGTGCACGTTAAAAAGTGCCAGAGTCTGATAGATAGAAGCCTGTTGGTTAGGGCACCTGGCTGTTAACCAGGTGATCATGGGATCGAGGCCCATCTGTCTAGACAAGGTCCTAGCTTAATTAAAGCGTCTGGGTTGCATTCAGAGTATGCAGGTTAGTGTCCTGCGGATCTTAGCAGAAACTAAGAGAGTTTAACTCTTGTTTAAGGCTTTGAAGGCCTTTGGTTTAGGTCAATCCTAAGTTTCTAAATGGTGGCGAGGATTATAGGGGAGAGTGGGAGGAGTAGGGCAGTCAGAGAGGTTAGGGAGGCGGTTAGGATGCCTGTTGTTTTGTCTATGTGTCATTGTTTTATATGGTTTACGGTGTTTGGTGGAAGAGTAATAGTTGAGTAGTATGTCAGGCGGAGATAGAAGAATAATCCAAGAAGTGAGAGTATAGCCATGATTGTGGCTGCTATGGTTATTTCTTGTTTAGTGAGTTCTTGGATGATTAGTCATTTGGGTAGGAAGCCAGTTAATGGCGGTAAACCGGCTAGGGATAGGAGGGCTAGTATTAGGGTGGCGTTTAGTATGGGGGTCTTTGTTCATGAAATTATTATTGTTGTTATTTTTAGCACTTTGGTTGTGTTGAGGGTAAGAAATACTGTGGCAGTTATAAGGGTGTATAAGTAGAAGGTTAGTAGGGTAAGTTTAGGGGTGTAGATGATAATAATTGACATTCAACCCATGTGTGAGATGGAGGAGAAAGCTAGGATTTTTCGGATTTGAGTTTGATTTAGTCCTATTCAGCCTCCTAGGGCTGCTGAGGTAATAGCTATTGTGGTTAATAGGGCTGGGTTTAGTGAGTGGGATGTTAGGTAGAGGAGGGTAATTGGGGGGAATTTTAGTATTGTCGATAGTATTAGTGCGGTGATTATGGACGAGCCTTGGAGGACTTCTGGAAATCAAAAGTGGAATGGCACTAGGCCTAATTTTATTGCAATTGCGATTGTGAGTAAGAGGCATGAAATTGGGTGAGTGAGTTGGGTAATATCTCATTGGCCTGTAGCTCAAGCGTTGGATATGCTTGAGAATAGGAGTAGTGCTGAGGCTGTTGCTTGTACAAGGAAGTATTTGATTGTAGCTTCGATGGCTCGGGGGTGGTGGGATTTTGAGATGAAGGGGATGATGGCGAGGGTGTTGATTTCTAATCCGGTTCAAGCTATGACTCAGTGGTTACTTGAGATGGTGATAGTTGTTCCTAGTAGTAGACTTAGGGCTGAGGCTAATATTGCGTGGGGGTTCATTAGTAGGGGAAGGGGTTAAACCATCATTTTCGGGGTATGGGCCCGATAGCTTTGTTAGCTGACTCTACTAGAAAATAATATAGGGGAAGTATAAAGAGTTTTGATCTCTTTTGTGTAGGTTCGAATCCTACTTTTCTAAGGAGTAGGAAATGAGAGGGTTTGTATACCTCTATGTTCACTTTATCATAGTGACCCTTGATGTTCAGGCACATTTCCTTTGTTTAAGTATATTTTCTTAGGTGGGGTGGGAGGCCTGCGTAGGAAATAGGCATGCTGGTGTGTCAAAGGCACAGGCCTAGTGTTAAAGGCAGGAAGTTCTTTCAGAGAAGGTGTATGAGCTGGTCATAGCGGAATCGTGGGTAGGAGGCGCGAATTCATAGGAAGCCAGAGGAAAGGAGAAGGGTTTTTGTAGCTAGAGCTATGGGGAATAATTCTGAGGGTAAGTTGAGGGAGCTTGGGTTTAGGAATAAGATGGCGGTTATGGTGTTTATCAATATGATGTTTGCGTATTCGGCTAGGAAGAACAGGGCGAATGGGCCGGCAGCATATTCTACGTTGAAGCCTGAGACTAATTCGGATTCTCCTTCTGTAAGGTCGAATGGGGCGCGGTTAGTTTCGGCGAGGGTGGAGATGTACCATATCATTGCGAGTGGTCAAGAGGAGAAGATGAGGTATAGTGGCTCTTGGGTGGTAGCAAGGGTGTTCAGGGTATAGTTTCCACTTAGTATGATTACGGATAGGAGGATAATGGCTAGTGTTACTTCATAGGAGATTGTCTGTGCGACTGCTCGTAGGGCGCCAATTAGTGCATACTTTGAGTTGGAGGCTCAGCCGGACCATAGGATTGAGTAGACTGCTAAGCTTGATATAGCCAGGAGAAAGAGAAGGCCTAAGTTAAGATCAGTCAGGGAGAAGGGGAGGGGGAGGGGGATTCAGATTGTAATGGCTAGGAGAAGGGCTAGTATGGGGGTTAGGATGAAGAGAATTGGAGAAGAGGTGGATGGACGGATGGGTTCTTTGATGAACAGTTTTACTCCGTCGGCTACTGGTTGGAGGAGACCAAAGGGGCCTACGATGTTTGGGCCTTTTCGAGCTTGTATATAACTTAAGATCTTCCGTTCTACTAAAGTTAGGAAGGCTACGGCGACTAGGATTGGTACAGCGTATGATAGTGCTATAATGAGGTAGGTTATAATCATGAGCAGGTTGTGAGCTAGAGAGAGGACTTGAACCTCTGGGTAAAGGGTTTAAGCCTTTTGCATTTACCAGGCTCTGCCACGCTAGCTATCCTTTTCTAGGATTAGGTGGTATGGGGTGTCTTTTGGTAATTTAGTAGGGGTCATTACTTAGAGAGGAGGCATACGTTGTAGCATTGGCCTCATTTTTCCGGTCCTTTCGTACTAGGAAAAGTTCATCATAGATAGAAACCGACCTGGATTGCTCCGGTCTGAACTCAGATCACGTAGGACTATTAATCGTTGAACAAACGAACCCTTAATAGCGGCTACACCATTAGGATGTCCTGATCCAACATCGAGGTCGTAAACCCCCTCGTCGATATGGACTCTTGGAGGGGATTGCGCTGTTATCCCTGGGGTAGCTTGGTCCATTGGTCAAGTATATTGGGTCTGGTTACTGTTAGTACGTTGAGGGGTTGCTCTTGGTCAAGAGGGGGTGGTCTTATTATTGGAGGATTTGTTTTTCTCCAAGGTCGCCCCAACCGAAAAATGTAAGCCAGCGTTTTGTTGTGGTGGGCCAAGTAGGTTTGGTTTAAGTTAGGGGGTGGCTTTTGATTTTTAAGTTCCACAGGGTCTTCTCGTCTTATGTGCTTATCCCTGCTTTTGCACAGGAGGATCAATTTCACTGATTATCTGCAAGAGACAGTTAAGACCTCGTTTAGCCATTCATACAAGTCTCGATTTATGGGACAATTGATTGCGCTACCTTCGCACGGTTAGGATACCGCGGCCGTTGAACGTGAGTCACTGGGCAGGCATCACCTTCAATACTTGGTTTGGCTGAAGGCTATGTTTTTGGTAAACAGTCGGGCCTAAGGTTTGCCTAGTTCCTTTTACAGATTTTAATCTTTCTAACATGCGCTCCTGAGTTGGGGTAACAGGGGGTGAAATACATGGTCTTGTTGAAGTGTGGGTATTAGTTGCCTGTTAATAATAGGGTAATGTAAGTTTGCGCTTGAGAGGACATGTCCTAGTTACTCATTTTAGCATTAATTCTCCTATTGTTATAGGTTAACCTGTTGGTGGAAAGGGAGTCGTGTCGTTTTAGGATTTTTGAGGGTTAGAGCTTTGACGCACTCTTTGTTGGTGGCTGCTTGAAGGCCCACAGTTGGCTTGGTGTTAGGAATTATCCGCTAGTAGAGGTTGTATCCTTTTTTAAAGGAGCTGTACCCCCTTTAAGTTGCTCTTGACTGTCCTCATTGGAGTAGCTAAAAGTTGGGGGGGGGGGGGGGTGTCAAGGTAGAACTTAGATTCATTTCACAGGTAACCAGCTATCACCCAGCTCGATTGGCTTTTCACCTCTACTAACAAGTCATCCCACTCTTTTGCGACAGAGACGGGTTCGCTCTAAGGTAGCTGCTTGTGAGTAGCTCGCTTGGGTTTCGGGGTGGCAAGCTTAAGTTCGCTTTGCTTGGCTATTCTTGCTAAATCATGATGCAAAAGGTACAAGGGTTCATCTTTGCTGTCTACTGCTTGGCTTGTTCATTGTTATTTCATCTTTCCCTTACGGTACAAGTTTCTATCGCGCCTTATAAATCTTTTCTATCGCCCATACTAAGTTAGAAGAATGTTTTGGTTTATAAATTAAGTGAATTTTTAAGTACGCTAGGTTATAGTGAGTGGGCTAGAATTGGCTTCAAGACGACCTGGTATGTGACAGGTATCTTTCAGGTGTAAGCTGAATGCTTTCATGTTATAGCTACGTCTTGGTGTGCTAAGTGCACCTTCCGGTACACTTACCTTGTTACGACTTACCTCATCTTTGGCAAGAGGGGTTATTATTTATAGGGGTGTAAGGGGCTTGTGAGGAGGGTGACGGGCGGTATGTACGTGCCTCAGGGCCGGTTTAAAGGGGGCTTTATTGTCCCGCTTTACTGCTAAATCCGCCTTCCAGGGGTTATTTCACACCCCTTTCCGTAAAGTTTTCTAAGTTAGAAAATGTAGCCCATTTCTTCCACTTCATGGGCTATACCTTGACCTGTCTTATTAGCGGGGGTTAAGGGCGATTGTGCTCACTGCTGTACTTTCACGGAAGGTGGGCTGACGACGGCGGTATGTAGGCTGTTACTGGCAAGAAGTGGTCGGGTGTATCGTGGGTTGTCGATTACAGAACAGGCTCCTCTAGGTGGGTTTGGGGCACCGCCAAGTCCTTAGAGTTTTAAGCGTTTGTGCTCGTAGTCCTCAGGCGGATGCTTTGGTGGGGTAAACATCAAGATTTAGGGCTAGGCATAGTGGGGTATCTAATCCCAGTTTGTGCCCTAGCTTTCGTGGAGTTTAGTTTGTCGTGTGGATTAAGGTCGTGTTTAGGGTGGTTTTAGATGTACCTTGGGCTTATGACAGCTCAGCTACGTTTTGACCTTAACTACTGCGATATCGTGATTCCACTCTTTACGCCGTGCACGATTAACTTGGGTCTCTTGTGTGACCGCGGTGGCTGGCACAAGATTTACCAACCCTGGCATTGCTATAACTAAGTCAAGTTTACACTTATTGCTTAATGTTAATTACTGCTGAGTACCCGTGGGGGAGTGGCTGAACAAGGCGTCTTGGGCTGCAATGGGCGTGCCTGATGCCAGCTCCTCTGGCATTGCTATAACTAAGTCAAGTTTACACTTATTGCTTAATGTTAATTACTGCTGAGTACCCGTGGGGGAGTGGCTGAACAAGGCGTCTTGGGCTGCAATGGGCGTGCCTGATGCCAGCTCCTCTTACCTGGACTATAGGGGTTGAGGGCATTTACACTGGGGCGCGGATACTTGCATGTATATGTCTAGCAAAAGTTAATGGTAAGGTTAGGACTAAGTCTTTTGTCCCTGGGAAGATGTGAGGCCGTCTTGGCATCTTCAGTGCCATGCTTTGTTGTAAGCTACAGGGAC